TGAGATAATGGGTGTAATCCGAAAAAGGATTCATAAGTAGTTGTTAACGGAGTTGAAGTTACCAAATTCTGAGGAGTAGGTATCAATTTATGCCTAATTGCTCCGGAGATAGTTCCCTTAACTACATTTTCTAAACGAGCCAGAGCCAACCCGAGCTGGTCTTGTAAAAGATCCGCTACAGAGCGAATACGTTTATTTTTCAAATGATTCATATCATCAAGTGTACCCATTCCAAATTTCATCCCAATCAAATGATCGGCAGCTGCTAATATATCTCGTGGTAACAAAAATATATTGTTCTGAGGTATATTAAGATTCAGTCTCCAATTAATATTTCGGCGACCAATCCTTCCTAATTCACACCTTTGGTGAAAGAATTTTTTTTGTAATTCCTTACATAAGGATTCAGAAAATATTGGATCCCCACCTACACAAGAAAATTGTTGATAAAACTCCAAAATAGCATTTTCTTTTGACCCAATTTTTTTTTTCTCCTTATCGGTCAAGAAAGATAAGAAAATTTCAGGGTAGCAAACATTCTCTAGAATTTCTCGTAGATTCGAACCCATAGCTGATGATAGAACTAGAATAGATATTTTCTGTTTCCTACTCACCCGAGCCCATATTCTTGCTTTTTTATCAATCTCTAATTCTAACCTGCCTCCCCAATCTGATATTATGGTGCCGGTATAGACCGAAATCCCGTTATGATCCAATTCTGACTGGTAATATATACCAGGACTTTGCAATATTTGATTGATCACAATTCTGTATATTCCGTTTACTATAGAAGTTCCAAGGGAATTCATTAAAGGAATGTTTCCAATAAAAATTCTTTGTTCTTGCATATTCCTACTGGTTTTCCAAATTAATCCCGCGGATACATATAATTCAGAAGAATATGTAAGTGATTCATAGACAGCATCTCGTTCTTTTATCAGAGGTTCTACCAATTGATATGTTTCCACAAATAATTGAAATTCAATTTCGTGATCTATATCTTCAATTTTTGGAAACTTAGAAAGTTCTTCTATTAAACCCTGATCAATAAACCGATAAAACCCTTCAAATTGTATCTGATTAAATCCGGGTATTGTAGATGTTCCCTCTTTTCCATCCCCAAGCATCTTTTTTGAATTTCCCATTTATCCGTTTATTGAAAAAATCCCATCCCATCTCTCATTCTTCACCGAATCATATCCATAGAATTCGATCTAGCAATAATGGAATTTCTATTCTGTTTACTGAATCACATGAAATTTTATCCAACTCCAAGATATATGGAATGTATGAAATACGTATGAACGGAGACTAGATTCAATTGGAATTTTTTATAAGAAATAGATCCCAATGGAACAGAATTGAGAAATACCACTGTAACTTACAGAGTTTTGTAAAGACTAGAAAAAAAAGTCATTTCATTTTCACCTATGATATTACATATTCCAATTCGATTGCATACCATAAAAAATGTATTCATCATTGGATCTGTTCGAGCAGATAAACATATAATAAATAGAAAACTTTTTTTTTAACCACGTTACGTTTTCATGTATTTGTATTTCATTGTTCAAAAAAAGATTTGCAGAAAAGAGATTGATTTTTACCTATTTTGAATAGAATAGTTAGAATATCATTGAATTGAAGTAGGTAAGAAAACTTGTGTTTTTTTATTTATTAATTTTTTTTATGATTAAAATAAAAAAGAATGCACAGATATATATGTCTCTTTTTCTTCTTTTTTTTGTGGTACAGTTAGTTCTATTTGGGACAGCACATGCTGTGCTCTATCAAAAAGGAAATTTTCTCTTCAAGGTATTCAAATTGAAATATAAAAATTTATTGAGAATTACTCCTCAAAAGGATCCTAAAATACCCCATTATAGAGCTATAACTCTATAACGTATGTTCTGATTCTGGGGTTTACATATACTCATCATTACTGTTATAATTGAAATTGAAGAAGATTTCTTTTTAATTGAAAAAACTCAATATAGATTAGTTATAAATCCATTTCTAATGATTTTCTTAATATTATTAGAAATAAAAAAAATGTAGATTTCAATTTTAATTCAAAAATGGTCATGAATTTACAGTCAATAGTTAATGGTTCTGGTTTGTACTGGATTCTATATTTTGTGACTGAAAACCTATATATATTTCGGAGTTGAAAAAAAAAATAAAATTGGAATCTAGTTTCTATGGTTTTGGCGGCATGGCCGAGTGGTAAGGCGGGGGACTGCAAATCCTTTTTCCCCAGTTCAAATCCGGGTGCCGCCTCAACAACAGATTTTAAATCCCCTATTATAACAAATATAACAAACGTAGGAAAAGACTCTTGATACTTTCTTTTCATTATTCTAAGCCCCTGGCTCTCGAGGTTCTATTCTCTAACCTAAAGTTTTGCCTATCAGATTCAAGGAAAACTTAAAGTAGTGTAGGGAAATCCGTAAATCTTTACTTGCCACTACTAATTTAGTTCCACTTACTGAGTCTTCAATTAGATTGGATAGCCAGAGAGGGAATTAAATTAATAGTTTTGGAAAGGACCTAAGATACTTTGGATACAGACTCATGAAAGTCTCGGAATGCTCAGACATTCAATCAATATTAGATTAGATGAAGAATTGCCTTTCATTTTACTTCCAAAAATAAAAAACGATAAAAGAAAGAAAAAGTCTTATTCTTTCTACATGTGAGTCAGATTCCTTGGATACTTCGAAAAGTGTCCGTTTGCTTGTGTTTACATCTTGTCGATTCTACTAGAAATTCTATAATAAGAATAACTCATTATAAGATAAGTGGATTTTTTGGAGTAGTTCATCAATGGTGACCAAATACCTCTCCCTTTTTTTGACTCTGCACCAGTGATTTCACTATTATTAGTGAACAATAATGGAATAGTTTCTTCATATTCATAGAAATAGGGGACAGAATTCACATGGATATAGTAAGTCTCGCATGGGCTGCTTTAATGGTAGTTTTTACATTTTCCCTCTCTCTCGTAGTGTGGGGAAGAAGTGGACTCTAGAAATACTTCTAATTGCGGTAATAATCAAACTCTATCAACCTGTATCAATTGTTTGAGTTTTCTATACCGTTCGGCAAATTTTTTTAAGATTTTTTTTAGAAATTGGATTTATGTTTTGTTTTATTGACTCATTTTCTAGTTTTATATCAGTGTTTACACGGTTAACCATTCGTGGGGTAACCCCTTTCGAAATCTGAAGAAGCTTCCATCGAATTGGGATTATCTGTATTAAATGGATCAAACAAAGAAATGAAATTGAGAAAGTATGTACATACATTTCATATTCTATTTAATTTATATTGACGTTTATAAAGAAAAAGAGAGATATAGGTGGATTCCTTTATATTAAGATATTTCACTTGTATCTTTATACATTACAATAACCAAAATGGCTAGTATGGTAGAAATCGATCTCTTTCTACCATACTAGCGGGCCCCTTAGGATACTACTACTGAGTCTAATGCATTCCTTTCATTTAAGACGAGAAATTGAAATCTTTTTTTTTTCATTGTTTTTTTTTCATTGATAGTAATGTATTCAAATTAATCATTTTGACTAACTGTTTTTACGTAAATTATAAGCAAAAAAGCAGTAGGAACGAGAATGAAGAGTGCAGTAGCAATAAATGCAAGAATATTGACTTCCATAATTTAATCGTTTATTATTATTTTTTTTCTTTGGAATATCTCGGGATTTAATCCCATAGAGATGAGAAATCTTTCGCTTGTAAACTCACTCAGATGAATTTGATTTCGATGATATCGAATGAAAGAAATATCATGAATAACAATACCGGAGCTATAAAATCTAAAATCGATTCATCGTCAAGAATTTAATAGTATAACATAGGAAGATCTTTTATCCACACCGAATACATAATGAGATTCCTGATCCAATCAAAAAATATTTATTTATGATTCTTTTTCCCGGCTTTCTTTTCTACAACCTAGTAGTTTACTTTCCTTGTACAATCATCTGATGAAGTATCATAAAAAAACCTTTTCTACTTCGATTCTTTACAAAAATAGTTTCTAAAGAACCTTAAATAAACAATAGAAATCAAATAGAGAAAAAAAGTACGAAGTTCAATTTGAAATTAAAAAAAAATTTAAAGGGTCTATCATCTTTTTGGAAAACAAAGAAAGGAAATGTGACAAAGACGAGTCCTAGTAAAAAAACGAAAATATTCAAAAAAATTAACGAGTTCATTTTTCTTACGAGTTTTTTCTTCGACATCGACTCTAATCTTTTAAAAAGAGCATATTCATTAGGGAAGACGCATTTTATCTTTATTTTTAACCTCTTTCCTTGGTTGGATTCGAACTATTTGAAATTCCTTGACTTCATAGAAAGAAAAGTATATATAGGTATTCTTGGCAAATGTATTATACGCTATCCTATTCCATTTTCCTACACGAATTAATGGGAGATCAGTTGACAAAAAGCGGAAACCCCATACAGTATATCTTTCTTGAAGTGTTGAATGCTCTCAATAATTATAATTAATTTACATATGTCTCTCTACCCTAGTTAAAATAATCGACTTTTGCTTTATGAAAAAAGAAAAATAAAACAAAAAGATAAATGAAACCATTTTGATCCCCTTGCCCCGAAACAAAAAGGGGAGTTGATGTATTGAATCCGCCGGGACTGACGGGGCTCGAACCCGCAGCTTCCGCCTTGACAGGGCGGTGCTCTGACCAATTGAACTACAATCCCATGGAAATCAAGTGGGTAGCTTACATATTCCTTCTTATGATTTCATTTTAATCATTTCAATTTTAGATTCAAATTTTTGTTTTGTAACAAAGAAAGTCACAAGTGATATATTGATATCTATATGGATTTTAGTGAGAGCAAGACGGATTACTGGGTAATCCTTGCATTATTATCAAATCGATTGATAATCTCTTTTTTTTTACAAAAAAAAGATTATTTTCTCGACTCTGTTCATTAAAGTTTATATTT